TATTCCTTATTAGTATATACATAATATACTCTTATATTCTATAATTCTTTAGTATTGTATATACTCAATACTCACTTAAGTAGAATTCTATATATATAGTATAATTGAATATATCTTTATAACAGGATAAAATGTTAATATAACAACAAATATAACAATAAATAAGAGGTACAAATATTAAATTATTAAATCGAGGTACTCATTCTATGACAACTATCAGCAACTTACCCGCTATTTTTGTGCCTTTAGTAGGCTTAGTATTTCCGGCAATTGCAATGGTTTCTTTATCTCTTCATGTTCAAAAAAACAAGATCTTTTAGATATTATGGGATTTAATCTTATCTATTGTTTTTTCAAGACTTAGGCTTACTTGGATCATAGTACAATTCTCTATGTAGTAGAATATGGTATTAATGTGTAGCTTCTTCCGAACATAAGCTCGTATGCATAAACACGATCTATGGGAAAATGAATTATAGCTATTTGAAGATAAATCATTATCGGGATGAATTTCTGAAACGTAAAGTCAATATATCTAAATGTCTGTGGATATCTATAAGAAATCATAAAAAAAAAGATGTTATTAGTTTAGTTTATCTCTAAGCAATTGATGAATTACTCCTAAAGCTTCACATCATAATAGTGCTAGTCGATGAGGATTACTTCGGAAACAAAAAGATTAAAGTCAAATTTATTGGGGTTTATCTCCCAATTACAATAAAATGCAACTAGATCTAGTATAGTATGAGTTGGCGATCAGACCGTATATGGATAGAACTTATAGCGGGGTCTCGAAAACCGAGTAATGTCTGCTGGGCTTTTATCCTTTTTTTAGGTTCATTAGGGTTTTTATTGGTTGGAACTTCTAGTTATCTTGGTAGGAATCTTATACCGTTATTTCCCTCTCAGCAAATAATTTTTTTTCCACAAGGAATCGTTATGTCTTTCTATGGAATCGCGGGTCTTTTTATTAGTTCATATTTGTGGTCCACAATTTCGTGGAATGTGGGTAGTGGTTATGATCGATTCGATATAAAAGAAGGAATAGTATGTATTTTTCGTTGGGGATTTCCTGGAAAAAATCGTCGCATCTTTCTCCGATTCCTTATGAAAGACATTCAATCCATCCGAATAGAAGTTAAAGAGGGTATTTATGCTCCTCGTGTCCTTTATATGGAAATCAGAGGCCAGGGGTCCATTCCCTTGACTCGTACCGATGAGAATTTGACTCTACGAGAAATTGAACAGAAAGCTGCTGAATTGGCCTATTTCTTGTGTGTACCAATTGAAGTATTTTGAAAAAAGACGAATGCTTTCTTATTCTTAGCAAAAGGGAAAAAACTATAACTCAAGAATTCTCTTTCTCTTTTTTCTATAGCATAACTTAACTGAAGTTTCTGCCGAACTCTGATTAGAACAAAAAAAAGTAAACGTACACGAACCAATCCTAAAGCGAAATAGTTTTTATCCATAAATTCTTTTTTATGAGTATGTAAATCCACTTAAATCAATTCAGTAACGGAACAAGTAAGAAATCGGAATAAAGAATTTCTCTTTTTTTTTTCAATATTGTGAATTTAGTAAATACAGATAGATTCTTTCTTGTAAATCATCTCTCCTTTTTTGTTAATCAACATTTTTTATCTTTTTTTGTGCTCTTTAATTACCAACCGATTGGACCGCTTATAATGATAACATTTCTATCTTGTTTTGACACTCATTTTTGATCATAGCATCGCAGTATTCTTCAGAAGATTCTATCAATTATTCCTGTACTGAGGGTGGCCAGCGATTTTTTTTTTTCGAAATTTTTGGATATTTTGATAAACTGGGAGTTCTTTCGTCTCGAAATTCGAATAATATTCATTATTTGAAATGGCTTTTTCGTGCATTCATCCAAAGGGGACAATTGCTTCGAATCATATATTTTGAAAGAATATTCTATAGAATATTCTAGTTTATTTATTTCTTCATTCAATTTGAAGTGGAATCTTTCTTATTCTATTTCTGTATTTCTATATTGTTTTTCTGTATTCTTTCTAAATTCAAGGACCAACCCATTGTCATTGTACGGAATCACAAATAAAAAACGGAGAATAGGCTCATTGTAATGTAATAGAACTGATATTTGATATAAATCTTAGTATCGTATAGAGAGAGTCGACGAATGAGATGAGTTCATTTCAAAATTCACAGACGAGCAAATGGCAAAAAAGAACGCATTTATTTCCCTTTTATATCTTGCATCGATAGTATTTTTGCCTTGGTGGATCTCTCTCTCATTTACATTTAATAAAAGTCTGGAATCTTGGGTTAATAATTGGTGGAATACTAGGCCCTCCGAAATCTTTTTGAATGATATTCAAGAAAAGAATATTCTAAAAAAATTCATAGAATTAGAGGAACTCTCCCTCTTCGACGAAATTCTAAAGGAATACCCGGAAAGGCGTTTACAAAAGCTTCACATTGGGGTTTACAACGAAACGATCCAATTGATCAAGATGCACAATGAGGGTCGTATCCATACGATTTTACATTTCTCAACAAATATAATTTCTTTCGTTATTCTAAGTGTTTATTCTATTCTAAGTAATGAAGAACTTATTTTTCTTAACTCTTGTCTTCAAGAATTTCTATATAATTTAAGTGACACAATAAAAGCTTTTTCTATTCTTTTATTAACTGATTTATGTATAGGATTCCATTCGCCCCATGGTTGGGAACTAATGATTGCCTCTATCTACAAAGATTTTGGATTTGCTCAAAATGATCAAATTATATCCGGCGTTGTTTCTACTTTTCCAGTCATTTTAGATACAATTTTTAAATATTGGATTTTTCGTTATTTAAATCGTGTATCTCCGTCACTTGTAGTGATTTATCATTCAATGAATGATTGAAAAATGATCGACCGATCCAATTATAATGTTTCTTACTTTGTAACATAAGTAAAACAGTCAAAATTGTACTTATTTTTTCTACCCACCCGGGGGATTCCTTCAATATTCGAGTAAAATTATTTCATTAAATAACAGAATCATAGATAGGAAACTATACTAGTGACTTATCTAATTTTATTGTAGAAATTTTCGGGATCAATGATTGGACTATGCAAATGAGAAATACCTTTTCTTGGATAAAGGAAGAGATTATTCGATTCATTTCCGTATCGCTCATAATATATATAATAACTCGGGTGCCCATTTCAAATGCGTATCCTATTTTTGCACAGCAGAGTTATGAAAATCCACGAGAAGCGACTGGCCGTATTGTATGTGCCAATTGCCATTTAGCTAACAAGCCCGTGGATATCGAGGTTCCACAAGCCGTACTTCCTGATACTGTATTTGAAGCAGTTGTTCGAATTCCTTATGATCTGCAACTGAAACAAGTTCTTGCTAATGGTAAAAAAGGAGCCTTAAATGTGGGAGCTGTTCTAATTTTACCTGAGGGGTTTGAATTAGCCCCTCCCGATCGTATCTCGCCCGAGATTAAAGAAAAGATAAGAAATCTGTCTTTTCAGAGCTATCGCCCCACGAAAAAAAATATTCTTGTGATAGGTCCTGTTCCTGGTCAAAAATATAGTGAAATCACCTTTCCTATTCTTTCCCCAGACCCCGCTACTAAGAAAGACGTTCACTTCTTAAAATATCCCATATACGTAGGCGGGAACAGGGGAAGGGGTCAGATTTATCCCGACGGGAGCAAGAGTAACAATAATGTTTATAATGCTACAGCGGCGGGTATCGTAAGCAAAATCATACGAAAAGAAAAAGGGGGATACGAAATAACCATAGTGGATGCATCGGATGGACGTCAAGTGGTTGATATTATCCCTCCAGGACCAGAACTTCTTGTTTCAGAGGGCGAATCCATCAAATTGGATCAACCGTTAACGAGTAATCCTAACGTGGGTGGATTTGGTCAGGGGGATGCGGAAATAGTACTTCAAGATCCATTACGTGTACAAGGCCTTTTGCTCTTCTTGGCATCTATTATTTTGGCACAAATCTTTTTGGTTCTTAAAAAGAAACAGTTTGAGAAGGTTCAATTGTCTGAAATGAATTTCTAGTTTATCAAGTTCTAAAAAAAACCAAATTTTTGTTGGAAATTGTGTTATCTAATTCTGTATGATCAAAAAAAACTTATGAAAAGCCTTTTGCTTCTTTATATTCTTTTTCTATCAGATTTTGGGAATTACTTGTACCGCATTATTAGTCATAGTATGTATGCTGTGAAGAAGACTATTTGACTTTACTTACCTCTTCTTTATTCCTTTGTTTTTTCAATAAAAAAAAAAATGGAAGCGGTATGATTATGTTACTATTGTCATATTTAAATGCCATAGAATGAATCAATCGTTTTCTATTCTAATAGAATAAAAGTTGACTAAATACGAAACATAAGATAAATAATCGGAGAATATAAACCAAAGTATAAAAAAGATGAATGAGAGGAAAAAAGAATTCGATTCTAAGAGGGATTATTTGTCTTCCTAGTCTTTGACACAAGAAAAGGTATTTTCCACAACCCTTTACTTGTGTCGAAATAATAATAATTCTTGATCTCGTTCGTGAAAGATTCCTATTTGTCGTTTCCATTTTTTTCGAGTTTTATCAGAAACCTTTTTTAGATTTATTACATAAATCATAAATAAAGTAGTAATGGTGGACAAACAAAAAATATAGGAAAATTTATTGAACAAATAGAACTTCTTCAATAAACTTATAAACTTATAAAATAAAATATTATGATTATTAAGAGCTCAACGGGACCTACCCCCTCTTTACTTTGTCTTCTTCGAGGGGGATTCCGTTGAGTTCTTATGCTTTCATGTCATGTCTACAACCCAGTTCACCCAATTACTAAAGGGATGAACCTAATCCAGAATATGAACCATAAAAGAAAATACCGATTAAACCGATCACAAGAATACCAGTTACAGTACCTATTATCCAAAGAGGAATCCTTCCAGTAGTATCGGCCATTTGTCCTACTTT